GATCATTGAATCATTTATTTCTCTTGAAATCGCTTCAATCTTTATTTTTACACACGTCTTTTTTTAGGAGGTCTACAGCCATTATGGGGCATAGGGGTTACATCTCGTACGAAACTTAATAGTATACCACTTCTGCGAATAGCCCGTAATGCTGCATCTCTTCCGAGACCAGGACCTTTTATCATTACTTCTGCTCGTTGCATACCTTGATCCACTACTGTACGAATAGCGTTTCCTGCTGCTGTTTGAGCAGCAAATGGTGTCCCTCTTCTTGTACCCTTGAATCCACAAGTACCGGCCGAGGACCAAGAAACAACCCGACCCCGTACATCTGTAACAGTCACAATGGTATTGTTGAAACTTGCTTGAACATGAATAACTCCCTTTGGTAGTCTACGTGTACTTTTACGTGAACCAATACGTCCATTCCTACGTGAACCAATTCTTGGTATAGGTTTTGCCATATTTTAGCATCTCATAAATATGAGTCAGAGATATATGGATATATCCATTTCATGTTAAAACAGATCTTTTATTTTTATTTGTACATTTGGGGTCCTTTAGAGAGTTCCTTTTAGAAAAATTATCCTTGTCTTTGTTTATGTCTTGGGTTGGAACAGATTACGATAATTCGTCCCCGCCTACGGATCAGTCGGCATTTTTCACAAATTTTACGAACAGAGGCCCTGATTTTCATATTTTGCATTCCTTAACTTAAACTTAATTCCTAATCTACTTCGTGGAAGAAAATAAGTTTCTTGAAATTTCATTTAAAATCTCGACTTGTATCTCCCCAAAAGTAATCTTAAATCACCTAATCGTTCGAGTTCGAATCTTTGTTGCGGAGTCTAAAAATTATACGCCCTCGAGTTGAATCATAACGACTTACCTCAATTTTGACTCTATCTCCTGGTAGTATCCGTATAAAACTACGTCGGATCCTTCCTGAAACATAACCTAGAATCAGATCTTCATTATCTAAACGAACCCGGAACATACCGTTGGGAAGTGATTCAGTAATTAAACCTTCATGAACCCATTTTTGTTCCTTCATTCCAGGTAAAACCCCCTTGAAATATCAACTAATGGAGGAGGAGTGATATTAGCTAACTCTTTATCTTTTTTTTTTTCACAAATAATCAATTTCATATCTAATTTTGATAGTCGAAGGATTACCATATATAACACAAGATTTCTCCCCCGATTCCTTCTAATCGAGCTTCTCGGTCTGTCATTATACCTCGAGAAGTAGAAATAATTACAATCCCTATACCACCTAAAATTCTAGGAATTCTTTGATAGTTAGAATAGATTCGTAGACCAGGCCGACTTATCCGTTTTAAATTTAAAATAGTTTGAGATGGCCCCTTCCTATTTCTTCTATGTTGTAGGGTTAAAACCAAAAAATCTTTGTTGTTTTCCCGATGTTTTCTCACGTTTTCTATAAAACCTTCTCTTAAAAGTATTTTTACAATGCTTTCAGTGATGCTAGTAGATGATATTCGAACCGTTACTTTTCTATGCATGTCAGCATTTCGTATAGAGGTTATTATGTCAGCAATAGTGTCCCTACCCATAATGAACTAAAATTTGTGGTTCCTCAAAATTTTGATATAATAAACATGATATTTTTTGTTATGAAGTAACATTATTAAAGGTATATACGTGAGACACAATCTATTAATCATTCAAACAAAATACTCTACTATACCTTTATAACTCTATATGATGATGATGTTCTTATCTTATAATACTTCAGGGGCTAATGACACTATTTTAGTAAAATTTAACTTTCTTAATTCTCGGGCGATCGCACCAAAAACTCGAGTTCCTTTTGGATTTCCTTCTTCATCAATGACAACTGCAGCATTGTCATCATATCGTATTATCATACCATTATCGCGTTTGAGTTCTTTACAAGTACGTACAATTACAGCTCTTATCACTTCCGATCTTTTTAGGGGCATATTTGGTACTGCTTCTTTGATCACAGCAACAATAACATCACCAATATGAGCATATCGGCGATTACTAGCTCCTAGTATTCGAATACACATCAATTCTCGGGCCCCGCTGTTATCTGCTACATTCAAATAGGTCTGGGGTTGAATCATATCATTTTTTTTTATCTGTTCTTTCAATGCAAAACAAAAGGGGCTAAAAAAAAAAATAAACCTGCAATTGCTTTTTTATTCCAAGAACTCTTTCTTTTGGTTATACGTTTCTATCACGAAATAATGAATTGAGTTCGTATAGGCATTTTGGATGCCGCTATTGAAATAGCCTTTCGAGCTATATTTTCTGCTACTCCACCCATTTCATAAAGTATTCTACCTGGTTTAACAACAGCTACCCAATATTCGGGAGATCCTTTACCCGACCCCATACGTGTTTCCGCAGGTCTTACTGTAACGGGTTTGTCTGGAAATATACGTACCCATATTTTTCCACCACGGCGGGCATTTCGTGTCATTGCTCGTCTCCCTGCTTCTATTTGTCT